TAAAACTTATAATAATGTAAATAAAAACATTTTTAAACCATAAAAAACGGCTCGAGGTTTTCCTGTTTCTTGAAGTTGCATATATAGATGTTAGTCATCTTAGGGGCTTTAATGTCCTTGGGATTTAGCATCGTACTTGTGGTTTAGGGCTGATGGGTGTGTATACTATGGTATGTGGATAAATTGGTAGTTAAGCTAGGGTTAACCTTTTATGCAGGCGGGGCTTTGTTGGGCCCCGCCTAACACTTTTTTAAATTTTATTAGATTAATCAAAAAAAACTTATAATAATGTAAATAAAAACATTTTTAAACCATAAAAAACGGCTCGAGGTTTTCCTGTTTCTTGAAGTTGCATATATAGATGTTAGTCATCTTAGGGGCTTTAATGTCCTTGGGATTTAGCATCGTACTTGTGGTTTAGGGCTGATGGGTGTGTATACTATGGTATGTGGATAAATTGGTAGTTAAGCTAGGGTTAACCTTTTATGCAGGCGGGGCTTTGTTGGGCCCCGCCTAACACTTTTTTAAATTTTATTAGATTAATCAAAAAAAACTTATAATAATGTAAATAAAAACATTTTTAAACCATAAAAAACGGCTCGAGGTTTTCCTGTTTCTTGAAGTTGCATATATAGATGTTAGTCATCTTAGGGGCTTTAATGTCCTTGGGATTTAGCATCGTACTTGTGGTTTAGGGCTGATGGGTGTGTATACTATGGTATGTGGATAAATTGGTAGTTAAGCTAGGGTTAACCTTTTATGCAGGCGGGGCTTTGTTGGGCCCCGCCTAACACTTTTTTAAATTTTATTAGATTAATCAAAAAAAACTTATAATAATGTAAATAAAAACATTTTTAAACCATAAAAAACGGCTCGAGGTTTTCCTGTTTCCGGGGGGTTTACAGGAGCGCTAGTTATCTCGGGGGTTTAGGGGGGTAGGGGGGTTTAACGCGAAAAAGCCAAAAGGGGGTAATATAGATATCTTCCGATTAAATTTCACTATATTATGTCCCTGAAGTCTTTATATGTAATTCTTTTGTAAAGGTTTTCTATCACACATACTATATCCTTGCTTCCTAAGGTGATTCCCACCTTATTGACTAGATTTCATGCACTGTGAAATGTCTATTGAAAAGGAAAAAAGAAAAAAGAAATTATATGCACGATGGAAAGAACGCTCGGCATGGTGGCCGCTCCCGCTATTGTTTTCCACCATTAACTTATGCCTTTTAAAATAAACATATGGGGAGGTTTACAGTTTGTGGACCTGAAATAAGAACCAAATGCCAGGAATAAGTCACTGTGTGAAACCCCCACAATTATTGTCCCTCATCTTCAATAACCGTTGGCATTAAGAAATGGACTTGTTGGTCGGTTCTTACTACATTAAATATTTGAGTTCAACGGGATTTTGAGTAAAGGTATAACTTGACTTAAGAATATTCGTATTAGGTCTTGATTTTCGCCTGGTTTCTATAATGGCTTGCTAATCTTATTATTGTGCTATATGTAAAATATTTATTGTCATATAATTCTTGAATGGTTAAAACCTAGATATGGTGATAATACATAGATGTACTTGAATGCTATATGATATGCTTAATATAAATTAATGTTGATAATACATATATGTATTTAAAATTATTATACATATACTACAAAGAATAGTTTAACTAAGAATCCTGGCTTTGGGAGCCAGGGGTGGGAGTTAAAATCTCCTTTCTTTGAGCAGTAGGGAGGATTTTAACCTCCGACATCTGGTTTACAAGACCAGGGCTCTGATGCTGAGCTACTAGTGCAAGCTCATTCAAGTGCTTTGTCCTCTGCATAGCCCGCTAGTGGTGTGAGGACTAGGAAGAGGAAAAAGTATAAGAAGGACGCGATTTGTCCAATAATGACGAAGGGGTGTGATACAGGCATTCCTCCGATTCAGGTAAGAATAATAACGTCTGCGATTAGGGTTCAAAATAGGAATTGGGTGAGTGGTCGGAAAGTAAGGCTTCGTTGTTTAGATGTGTGTAGAAATGGTACGAGTATCAGGATAAGGATTGAGGCTAGGAGGGCTAAGACTCCCCCCAGCTTATTGGGGATGGAGCGTAGAATTGCGTATGCGAACAGGAAGTATCATTCTGGCTTAATGTGGGGAGGAGTAACTAATGGATTGGCGGGGGTGAAGTTGTCTGGGTCCCCTAGCAGGTTGGGTGAGAATAAAGCTAGGCATGTAAGGGCAATAGCAAGAACTGCGAACCCTAATAAGTCTTTGTATGAGAAGTAGGGGTGGAAGCTTATTTTATCCGCATCTGAATTTAGGCCGAGGGGGTTATTTGATCCTGTTTGATGGAGGAAGAGGAGGTGGACCATGGTTGCGCCCGCGATTACAAACGGGAATAAAAAGTGGAAAGCAAAGAATCGGGTAAGGGTAGCGTTGTCTACTGAGAATCCACCCCAAATTCATTGGACAAGGGCATTGCCGACATAGGGTACTGCAGAGAGTAGGTTGGTGATAACGGTGGCACCTCAAAAGGACATTTGGCCTCAGGGTAGGACATAACCGACGAAAGCAGTCATTATGACTAGGAGTAGGAGAACTACTCCGATGTTTCATGTTTCTTTATAGAGGTATGAGCCGTAGTAAAGTCCACGGCCAATGTGGGCATAAATACATACAAAGAAGAAGGATGCACCGTTGGCGTGAAGGTTTCGGATGAGTCAACCGTAATTTACGTCTCGGCAAATATGGGCGACGGAAGAAAAAGCTGTGGCAATGTCAGAGGTATAGTGTATGGCTAAAAATAGTCCTGTGAGGATTTGAATAATTAAGCAGAGTCCTAAGAGAGAGCCGAAGTTTCATCACACTGAAATATTCGAGGGGGCGGGTAGGTCAACTAGGGCATTGTTTGCGATCTTGAGGAGGGGGTGTGTCTTTCGTAGACTTGCCATTAAAGGGTTCTTGTAGTTGAATAACAACGGTGGTTTTTCAAGCCATTAGTTCTGGTTAAAGTCCTGGCAGGAATTATGACTTACATTATGTCTTTATTTTTAATTGGATTAGTTTTGGGGTTGGTTGCAGTTGCTTCTAACCCATCTCCCTACTTTGCTGCCCTGGGGTTAGTAGTTGTGGCGGGCATGGGGTGTGGAGTATTAGTTGGTTACGGGGGACCATTTCTATCGTTGGTGTTGTTTTTAATTTATTTGGGTGGGATACTAGTCGTGTTTGCGTACTCAGCGGCACTTGCCGCTGAGCCTTATCCGGAGAGTTGGGTTAGTGGTCCTGTTGTAGGTGACATGTTGATATATTTAGTAGGGGTGGTGGTGGCTTCTAGTGTATTTTGAGGGGGGTGGTATGAGTCTTCATGGGTGCCGGCTGATGAGCTTAGTGAGCTTTCTGTCCTTCGAGGTGATATTGGAGGGGTTGCGTTAATGTACTCGTTAGGGGGAGGAATATTAGTGCTTAGTGCGTGGGTTTTGCTTCTTACCTTATTTGTTGTGTTGGAATTAACTCGGGGGTTGAGTCGGGGGACCCTTCGGGCAGTTTAACGGGTAAATAATAGGGCGGCAAGGGTTAGGGTGAGGAGGAATAGGGTGAGATATGTCTTGATTATTCCTTGTTGGGTGTTGCTTGTTGTTGTAATTAAGGGGATGTTTGATGAGGAGATTGCTTTGGGGCCGATTTTTTCTAGTCAAGTTTGGTCAATCAGTTGGCTGGCAAGTGTCTGCCCTAGAATTAAATTCAGCTTGGGGGTTAATCGGTGGATGATTGAGGGGAAAAAGCCTAGCATGTTGGAGAAATGGTGGGTAATTAGATTAGGTGTAGTTTTGTATTGTTTACTGGTAAGTGTTGCTAGTTCGAGGGCAATGAGTAATCCCGTGATTGTAACTACAAGGGCACCTAGTTTGAGCAAGGGGGGTATAGATATAACAGGGGTTTTGAGGGGGGTGATGTTTGAAATAATTAGGAGGCCGGCGATAATGCTTCCTCATGCAAGTCGTTTTAAGGGGTTAATAACTGCTGGGTTATTTTCATTGATAGGGGAAATAGCGTTGAATCGTGGGTGGCCTATTGAGACGAAAAATACTACGCGGAGACTGTAGATGGCCGTGAATGAGGTGGCTAGAAGGGTTAGGACTAGGGCTCAGGCGTTTAGGTGGGATGTGTTTAGTGCCTCAATAATGGCATCTTTGGAGAAAAATCCTGCCAGGAAGGGGGTGCCTGTGAGGGCTAAACTACCAATAGTGAGGCAGGAGGATGTAAAGGGGGCAAGGTGGTGTATACCCCCTATTTTTCGGATATCTTGTTCGTCGTTGAGGCTGTGGATGATTGAGCCAGAGCAAAGGAATAGTATTGCCTTAAAGAAGGCATGGGTGCAAATGTGGAGGAAGGCTAGTTGAGGTTGATTTAAGCCGATAGTAACTATTATTAGGCCAAGTTGGCTTGATGTGGAGAATGCTACGATTTTTTTGATGTCATTTTGGGTTAGGGCACAGGTGGCTGTAAATAGCGTTGTTAGGGCACCTAAACATAGGCAGGTGGTGAGGGCAGTCTGATTATTTTCCAGAAGGGGGCTTGTTCGTACTAGGAGAAAAATACCAGCAACGACTATGGTGCTTGAATGTAGTAGGGCAGAGACCGGTGTAGGACCCTCTATAGCAGAGGGGAGTCAAGGGTGAAGACCAAATTGGGCCGACTTGCCTGTAGCGGCAATAATTAGGCCTAGTAGTGGTAGGGTAAGATCTAGGTTTTTTGTTGCTACAAAAATTTGTTGTAATTCTCAGGAGTTAGCGTTAGTTGCTATTCATGCTATTGTGAATAGCAGCCCAATGTCTCCGACCCGGTTATATACAACGGCCTGAAGGGCCGCTGTATTGGCATCCGCTCGTCCGTACCATCAGCCAATGAGTAGAAATGATATAATTCCTACTCCCTCCCAACCAATGAAAAGTTGGAACAGATTGTTTGCTGTGACAAGAATAATTATGGCAATAAGGAAAATTAAGAGGTATTTAAAGAATCGGTTTATATACGGGTCTGCGTGTATATATCATGATGCAAATTCTAGAATAGACCAAGTGACATAAAGGGCGATGGGGATAAAAATGACTGAGTAGTGGTCAAACTTGAAGCTAATGTTTACGTCGAAAGTTATTGTATTTATTCAATTTCATGAGGTAATAATCGCTTCTGCGCCTTCATTAAGAAAAAGAAATAGGGGAATTAAGCTAATCAAGAAGGCTAGGGCGACGGCTGTCTTAACATGGGAAACGGCCCAGTCTGGATTTCGAGGGCGAGGCTCTAGGGTTGTGAAGATAGGATATGCTAATAGTAAAAAGATAATGACTAAGCTGGATGTTATAATAAGTGATGAGGAGTGCATAGCTGCTACTTGGATTTGCACCAAGAGTTTTTGGTTCCTAAGACCAATGGATGAGCTGTTATCCTTTAGGAGCAGATTGAGTGAGCCCTGGGGTCCAACCAAGGTCACGGAGATTAGCAGTCTTCGTTGCTGGCGAGCCTCTCTCGGTGGATAAGGGGATTTTAACCTCTGTCTTTAGAATCACAATCTAATATTTTTGTTAAACTATATCTACAGGTGGTTCAGCCTCATACTAATTCGGGCTTTAAGATGAGTAGGAGTAGGGGGAGGAGGTGAAGGGCCATAATTAGGTGTTCTCGGGTGTAGGAGGGGTTCAGGCTAATAATATGTGCTGGGAGGGGGCCCCGTTGGGTCATGAGGAATATATAAAGTGAATAGCTCGCAGTAATAAGGGTTCCTGCCCCTGTGAGCATGAGGGTTCATCATGATCAGCCAAATAATGAGGTAATAATTAAGAGCTCCCCCATAAGGTTGGGTAGAGGGGGAAGGGCTAAGTTTGCGAGGCTGGCAATAAATCATCATGTTGCTATAAGTGGAAGTACTATTTGTAATCCTCGGGCTAATAATATTGTCCGGCTATGGAGGCGCTCATAATTTGTGTTGGCTAAGCAGAAGAGGGCGGAGGACGTTAGACCGTGTGCAATTATAAGGATTACGGCGCCGGCAAGACCTCAAGGTGTCTGGATAAGAATACCCCCGACGACCAGGCCTATGTGGCTTACGGATGAATAGGCGATGAGGGATTTAAGATCTGTTTGACGAAGGCAGGTGGAGCCTGTTATAATTACACCCCAGAGGGCGAGGATAATAAATGGGTAGCTTAATTCCTTGGTGAGAGGTTCCAGTATAGCTATTATTCGGATCATGCCGTAGCCTCCTAATTTTAGAAGAACTGCGGCTAGAACCATTGAGCCCGCAACTGGCGCTTCTACATGTGCTTTTGGTAATCAGAGATGAGCTCCGTATAGGGGTATCTTCACTAAAAATGCAATTAGGCAGCCTGCTCATCAAAGCTTGTCAGCATATGATGAGAGGGGGGTGGAGTTAGTATACTGAATGGTTAAAAGGGAGAGGGAGCCTGTATCTTTTTGAAGGAGCAAGAGGGCAACTAGTAATGGGAGAGAGCCAGCTAGTGTATAAAACAAAAAATACACTCCTGCATTAAGGCGTTCTGCCTGGTTACCTCACCGAGTGATGATAATGAGTGTGGGGATGAGGGTAGCTTCGAACATAATATAAAACATAAGGAGTTCAGTGGCCCCGAAGGCTATAATAAGGAATACTTGTAGAGATGTTAATAGGCTAATATATGTTCGTTGGCGGTTTACAGGTTCGAGTGCTGTGTGGCTTTGGCTTGCCAGAATTATAAGAGGGAGTAGTCAGCAGGTGAGGACAAGGAGAGGTGTTGAGAGGGGGTCTGTAGCTATAAAGGGTGTGAGGCAAGATCAGCCTGTTTCGGATGTATTTTTTAGTCAAGTGAGGCTGGCCAATGCAATGATTAGGCTATGGGAAAGGGTAGTGGTTCACAATCATTTGGCAGGGGTAAGCCAGGCTGTGGGGAGGAGCATAAGGGTGGGAATTAGGATTTTTAGCATTGTAAGAGGTTTAAGGTTTGAAGGCGGTCTGAGCCATGTGTGCGAGCTGTGGCTACCAGTAAGGCAAGCCCTGCGCTTGCTTCACAAGCTGAAAAAGCTAATAGAAGCATGGGAGCCGCAGAGAAACTTGTGGAGCCTAGTTGAAGGGTTCAAATTGAAAGTCCGATAAATAAAGAGAGCATCATCCCCTCTAAGCATAAAAGAGCGGAGAGGAGGTGGGTTCGATGGAATGCTAGGCCTGTTAGTCCTAGAGTAAAGGCCGATGAGAAAGCGAAGTGAGCGGGAGTCATTAGACAATTATGGACTTTAACCATAAGCTTTTGAGCCGAAATCAAATATTTTTCTTAAACTAATTGGCTATTCGGCTCACTCTAGTCCTCCTTGAAGTCACTCATAAATTAGGCCGAGGGTGAGTAGGATGAGCACGGCCACGGCTCAGGAGAGTGTTAGTAAGGGGGAGGTTAACTGGTCTCCTCAGGGGAGTGGGAGGAGAAGGGCAATTTCTAAATCGAAAAGGAGGAAAAGAATGGCGACTAGGAAGAAGCGGAGGGAAAATGGTAGGCGGGCTGATCCTAAGGGGTCGAAGCCACATTCATAGGGTGAGAGCTTTTCGTGGTCGGGGGTCATTTGGGGAAGCCAGAAGGATACAATGGCCAGGACTACGGAAAGCAAAATAGTGATGGTAATTACAGCTATTGCTACGTTCATTATCTTTCCTTGGATTTTAACCAAGACCGGGTGATTGGAAGTCACTTATACTAGTTTTAATACTAGAAAGATTAAGAGCCTCATCAGTAGATAGAGATATATAGGAATAGTCATACGACGTCTACGAAATGTCAGTATCAGGCAGCTGCTTCGAACCCGAAGTGGTGTTCAGATGTAAAGTGGTATTGGATTTGTCGTAGGAGGCAAACAGCTAAAAACGTAGAGCCAATAATAACGTGTAGTCCGTGGAATCCGGTGGCTACGAAAAAGGTAGAGCCATATACACCATCTGCGATTGTAAAGGGGGCCTCATAGTACTCTAGGGCTTGAAGAAATGTGAAGTAAAAGCCCAGAAGAATAGTCAAGGCTAGTGATTGAATGGTCTGTTTTCGCTCACCTTCTATAATGCTGTGGTGGGCTCAGGTGACTGTTACTCCGGAGGCAAGTAATACAGCTGTATTAAGGAGGGGGACTTCAAACGGGTCAAGAGTTGTAATGCCCGTAGGAGGTCAGCAGCCCCCTAGCTCAGGAGTGGGGGCGAGGCTTGCGTGGTAAAAGGCTCAGAAGAACCCTAGGAAAAAAAATACTTCAGAGGTAATGAATAGAATCATTCCGTATCGAAGACCTTTTTGTACGGGGGGCGTATGATGTCCTTGGAATGTACCTTCTCGTACGATGTCTCGTCATCATTGATATATTGTAAGAAGTAGAAGGGCTGTTCCTAAGGTTATTAAGGTTGTTGAGCGAAAATGAAATCAGGTCGCAAGGCCTGATGTTATTAGCAGGGCAGCAATTGCCCCTGTTAGAGGTCAAGGGCTGGGGTCAACTATGTGGTAGGGGTGTGCTTGATGGGCCATTAGACGTTTTCTTGTAGGTAGAGTGTTAGTAGGAGAACGAAGACGTAGGCTTGAATTATTGCTACAGCAACTTCTAACAGGGTGAGGAGGACCAGTACTGTTGTTGTGATGATTGCCACGGTTGGTATTAAGGGGAGGAGTACGAAGGCGCCTGTAGCAATTAGTTGAATTAAGAGGTGGCCGGCTGTTAAATTGGCTGTTAGTCGGACTCCTAGGGCAAGGGGGCGGATAAAGAGGCTAATTGTTTCGATGACGATAAGCACGGGGATAAGGGGGCCGGGTGTGCCTTCTGGTAGGAGGTGTCCTAGGGCGTGGGTTGGTTGGTTTCGCATACCAATAATAACAGTTGCTAATCAGAGAGGTACCGCAAGCCCTAAATTTAGTGACAACTGGGTGGTGGGGGTAAAAGTGTAGGGAAGAAGTCCTAATATATTTAGGGTAATTAAAAAGATTATTAAGGAGGTCAGGAGGGCAGCTCATTTATGACCTCCAATATTTAAGGGGAGGAGAAGTTGTTGTGTAAAACGGTTGATAAATCAGCCCTGAAGCGCGAGGAACCGGTTATTTAATCATCGAGTTGTGGGTGTGGGATAAAGGAGTCAGGGCAGGGTGAGGGCAAGGGCTATTAATGGGATCCCGAGATAGGTGGGGCTTATAAACTGGTCAAAAAAGCTTAGTGTCATGGTCAGGTTCAGGGGTCTGTTTTGGCTTTTTCTGCGCTTTGTAGTGTAGGGATGTTTGGGAAGGTGTGGGCTGTAACTTTAGCGGGAATAATGGCCAGGAAGACCATTCATGAGAAGACTAAAATAGCAAATCAAGGTGCGGGGTTGAGTTGGGGCATGTCGTTAGGGGTGGTTGGGGACCACCAATCTTTAGCTTAAAAGGCTAACGCTATACCCTATTTAGCTTCCTAGCGAGGCGTCTTCAAGTATTCGAGATGATCAGTTTTCAAAGTGTTCTAGAGGAACTGCTTCCACTACAATAGGTATAAAGCTGTGATTTGCCCCGCAGATCTCAGAGCATTGTCCGTAGAACACGCCTGGTCGAGATGCGATGAAGGCTGTTTGGTTAAGGCGGCCCGGGACTGCGTCCATTTTTACCCCTAGGGCTGGGACTGCTCACGAGTGGAGTACATCGTCTGCAGAGACTAAAACTCGGATGGGGGATTCAACTGGAATAACCATGCGATGGTCGGCTTCTAATAGGCGGAACTGTCCAGGGGTTAGGTCTTGGGTGGGAATTATGTATGAGTCAAAGCCAAGATCTTCGTAGTCAGTGTATTCATAGCTTCAGTATCATTGGTGGCCGACTGCTTTAATTGTTAATAAAGGGTTGTTAATTTCATCTATAAGATAAAGGATGCGAAGGGAGGGGAGTGCAATCAGAATTAAAATAATAGCTGGGAGAATTGTTCAGATAATTTCAATCTCTTGAGAATCTAAGATATATTTGTTCGTTAATTTAGTGGTAACTATAGCAAGAATAATATAAAGCACTAATGTGCTAATCAGGAAGACGATTATTAAAGCATGGTCGTGAAAATGAAGAAGTTCCTCTATAACAGGTGAAGCTGCATCTTGAAATCCAAGCTGTGACGGATGGGCCATTAAAAGCAAGACACGCGGGGGTTTAACCCACACTTCCGCCTTGACAAGGCGGTGTAATGTACTTTTTTACTAGTGTCTTATAAAGAAAGTGGCAGAGCGGTTATGTGGTCGGCTTGAAACCGACCTATGGGGGTTCGACTCCTCCCTTTCTCGTTAGTCTGTTTGTACTTGTACAAAGGCAGGCTCCTCGAATGTGTGATATGGGGGAGGGCAGCCGTGTAGTCATTCTACATTGGTTGTTGTTAAATCTGTTGCTAGAACTTCACGTTTGGCAGCGAATGCTTCTCAAATAATAAATAAGAACATGATAACAGCCACTAGGGAGATAAGTGACCCGATTGAGGAGACTGTATTTCACAGGGTGTAGGCGTCAGGGTAGTCGGAGTATCGTCGGGGCATCCCGGCTAGTCCGAGGAAGTGTTGTGGGAAGAAGGTTAAGTTTACCCCTAAGAACATAATACCGAAGTGGATTTTTGTCCAAGTGCTGTGGAGCGTATAGCCTGAAAATAGTGGGAACCAGTGTACAAAGGCGGCGACAATGGCAAATACAGCCCCCATGGATAATACGTAGTGGAAGTGGGCTACTACATAATAGGTATCGTGGAGTACAATATCTAGAGATGAGTTGGCCAGAACAATGCCTGTAAGCCCCCCTACTGTAAACAGGAAAATAAAGCCAAGGGCCCACAAGAGGGGTGTCTCTCATTTAATGGAGCCCCCGTGAAGGGTTGCAAGTCAGCTAAATACTTTAACACCGGTGGGAATTGCGATGATTATTGTGGCAGATGTAAAATAAGCACGCGTGTCTACGTCCATGCCGACTGTGAACATGTGGTGAGCTCATACAATAAAGCCTAGAAGACCAATGGCCATTATTGCCCATACTATTCCCATGTAGCCAAAGGGCTCTTTCTTGCCAGAGTAATAGGCGACAATGTGTGAAATCATACCAAAGCCGGGTAAAATAAGAATATATACTTCGGGGTGTCCAAAAAACCAGAATAAGTGTTGGTAAAGAATTGGGTCCCCACCCCCGGCCGGGTCAAAGAAGGTGGTATTAAGATTACGGTCAGTGAGGAGTATTGTGATGCCGGCAGCGAGAACTGGCAGGGAGAGAAGGAGAAGAACAGCGGTGATTAGGACGGCTCACACGAATAGGGGTGTCTGGTATTGGGAGATGGCCGGGGGTTTCATATTAATAATTGTGGTAATAAAATTAATTGCCCCAAGGATTGAGGAGATACCTGCTAGGTGAAGAGAAAAGATTGTCAGGTCGACTGATGCTCCTGCGTGGGCTAAATTACCGGCCAGGGGCGGGTATACTGTTCATCCGGTCCCGGCACCCGCTTCTACCCCAGAAGAGGCAAGTAGTAGCAGGAAAGAAGGGGGTAGAAGTCAGAAACTTATGTTATTCATACGAGGAAATGCTATATCTGGGGCCCCGATCATTAGGGGGATTAATCAGTTTCCAAAACCTCCAATTATAATTGGCATTACTATAAAGAAAATTATTACGAAGGCATGTGCTGTAACGATTACATTATAAATTTGGTCGTCTCCAAGGAGAGCGCCCGGTTGGCTTAGTTCTGCTCGAATGAGTAGGCTGAGGGCTGTGCCTACTATACCGGCTCAGGCACCAAATACTAGATAAAGGGTGCCGATGTCTTTGTGATTAGTGGAGAAAAATCAACGTGTGATGGCCACAGGTAGGATGGCTGAGTTTTTAAGCGATGGATTGTAGCCCCACAAACAGAGGTTTGAGTCCTCTTCTTACCAAAAGTCTTGAGGTGTTATACATATTAGATTGCAAATCTGAAGATGCAGGCTAGTCGTCTGCCGGGACTTTCCCCCGCCTTTAGCTCGCTTTCCAGGCGGGGGAAAGGTAGATGGATGCTCGCTGGTTTGAGCGCTTAGCTGTTAACTAAGATTTTGCAGGATCGAGGCCTGCCCTTCTAGTAAGGCTTTAGCTTAATTAAAGTACTTGTTTTGCATACATGAGATGTGGGGTAGTGTCCTGCAAGCCTTATCAGGGACTGGGGGACTTCCACCCCCACTTAGGGCTTTGAAGGCCCTTGGTCTTGTTTTAACCTAAGTTCCTTAAAGGGTTATTAGTGCTACTGCGGCGGGTGTTAGGGGTAGAAGCAGTAGCGTAGCTATGGTTGAGGTGGCAAGTGGTAGTGTTAGTTGTAGGGAGGGGAGGCGTCATGGGGAGGTTGCGGTTAGGTTATTTGGTGAGATGGTTAGTGCTGTCGCGTATGATAATCGCAGATAAAAGTACAGGCTAAGAAGGGCGGTTATTGCGGCTAGTGTTGCGGCGGGGGCAAGGTCTTGTTTAGTAAGTTCTTGGAGGATAAGTCATTTTGGCATAAAGCCTGTAAGTGGGGGGAGGCCTCCTAAGGATAGTAGTAGAAGGGGCGCAAGGGCAGTTAGGGCGGGGGTCTTTGTCCATGAGGTTGCCAGGGCATTAATGTTAGTTGCTTTATTAAGTTTAAACATAAGAAATGCTGAAAATGTTATAATAAAATATGTGAATAGTGTTAAAATAGTTAAGGAGGGGGAGAACTGTAATACAATTACTATTCAGCCGAGGTGTGCGATGGAGGAGTAGGCAAGAATTTTTCGAAGTTGGGTTTGGTTTAAACCCCCTCAGCCTCCTACAATGGTTGAGGTAAGTCCGAGGATAACTAATAGGGTGGTGTTGGCACAGGGGGTTTGGACTAATAAGGCAAACGGGGCAAGTTTTTGTCAGGTCGACAGAATAAGTCCCGTGGTTAAGTCTAGGCCTTGAAGTACTTCAGGTAATCATGAGTGTACAGGAGCAAGTCCCATTTTTAGTGCTAGGGCCAAAGTAATGAGAGCTGTTGGGAAGGGGTGGGTGATCTGTAAAAGGTCCCATTGTCCAGTTAATCAAGCGTTGGTGGTGCTGGCAAAGAGTAGTATAGCTGCTCCGGCAGCTTGAATCAAGAAATATTTAGTGGCTGCTTCAACTGCTCGGGGGTGATGGTGTTGAGCCATTAGAGGGATGATGGCAAGAGTGTTTATTTCCAGGCCTATTCAGGCGAGTAGTCAGTGGGAGCTTGCGAAGGTGGTAGTAGTTCCTAGACCAATACCAAATAGGAGGGCGGTTAAGATGTAGGGGTTCATTAGCAAAGGAGGGATTTTAACCTTCGTGTTTGGGGTATGGGACCAAGAGCTTAGAATTAGCTGACTTTACTAGGAAATAGTGTAGTGGGAGCACCAGGAGTTTTGCTCTCCTTAGGCGGGGTTCGAGTCCCCCTTTTCTAAAGAAGCGGGGGGGATTTGAACCCCCATAAGTCACTCTATCAAAGTGGCCCTTTACTTCAGGCACGGCTTCTTATCTATAGTTGGGGTGGCAAGCCAGCAAATGCAATGGGGAGGGCTAGGTGTCAGATAACCAGGGCCAATGTAAGTGGGAGGAAGTTTTTTCAAATTAGATGTATGAGTTGATCGTAGCGGAATCGTGGGTAAGAGGCTCGAACTCATAAAAATAAGACAGATAGAAGGGCCGCCTTGGTTATTAGGTTCACTGCGGTGAGTTCAGGTAGTATTGGAAAATGAGAGGCCCCTAAGAAAAGGGTGGCGGAAAGCGTATTTATAAGCAGGATATTAGCATATTCGGCTAAGAAAAATAGGGCGAAGGGCCCACCTGCGTATTCGACATTAAAGCCAGAGACTAGTTCGGATTCGCCTTCAGTAAGGTCAAAAGGTGCACGGTTTGTCTCTGCAAGGGTTGAAATATATCATATTGCGGCCAGTGGTCAAGCTGGGAGTAGTATTCAGATGCTTTCTTGGGCAATGTTGAAGGTTTGTAGGGTAAAACCCCCTGTAAAAATGATGGTACTTAATAGGATCAGGCCTAGACTAACTTCATATGAAATGGTTTGGGCTACAGCCCGAAGGGCCCCAATGAGGGCATATTTTGAATTTGATGCTCAGCCTGAGCCTAGGATGGAGTAGACGGCGAGGCTTGATAGGGCCAAAATAAATAGAATACCAAGGTTCAAGTCAATGACTGGATATGGGAGAGGTATTGGGGCTCAAAGGGTTAAGGCAAGTGTGAGTGCGAGTAAGGGGGCGAGGAGGAAAAGCACAGGAGAGGAGGTGGAGGGACGAATGGGCTCCTTAATAAAGAGCTTGACACCATCGGCGATAGGCTGTAACAGTCCGTAAGGCCCTACAATATTTGGACCTTTTCGTAGTTGTATATACCCTAGTACCTTACGTTCTAGGAGTGTGAGGAAGGCGACGGCTAAGAGGACGGGGACAATGAAGGCCAAGGGGTTAATAATGTGGGTAATAAGGACTGAAATCATAGTTAAGGAGAGGACTTGAACCTCTGTAAAAAGGGCTTAGGTCTTTTGCATTCACCGGGCTCTGCCACCCCAACATGCCGTTCTCTCCGGCAGGGGGGTATGCCCTCTTGCCTATTTTAGTTGTCTTCATTAGGTGGGGGTGAGGCTTGCTTTGAGCAGGGGCCTCTTCTTTTCGGTCCTTTCGTACTAGAAAAGAGCACACCATAGATAGAAACTGACCTGGATTACTCCGGTCTGAACTCAGATCACGTAGGACTTTAACCGTTGAACAAACGGACCCTTAATAGCGGCTGCACCATTAGGATGTCCTGATCCAACATCGAGGTCGTAAACCCCCTTGTCGATATGGGCTCTAAAAGGGGATTGCGCTGTTATCCCTAGGGTAACTCGGTCCGTTGATCGGCATTGCCGGATCTTATTGGTCAGATATTCTGTTAATTAGAGCTGCGGCTCTTAGTTGTAGGAGGGGGTGCTCCCTTTCCACGTGGGGGTTTTTTGTTTCCCCGCGGTCGCCCCAACCAAAGACATTAGGGAAGGATTCCATTAGTTCAGGCCCTTGTGAGGGGTTACTTGACAGGATCTTCTTTGGTGTCTAAAGCTCCATAGGGTCTTCTCGTCTTATGTTTATATCCCCGCTTCTGCACGGGGAGATCAATTTCATTGACTTGAAAGAGGAGACAGTTAAGCCCTCGTTGTGCCATTCATACAGGTCTTCATTTAAAAGACAAGTGATTGCGCTACCTTTGCACGGTCAAAATACCGCGGCCGTTAAACTAATAGTCACAGGGCAGGCGGGACCTCTTATTCTTTAGCTTTGCAAGAGGCGATGTTTTTGGTAAACAGGCGAGGCTTGGTTTGTTTGCCGAGTTCCTTCTCTTTCTTTTAGTCTTTCCTGAGGTGCACACCTGTGTGGGGTTAACGGTTTATGTTTGAACTTTTTTCTGGTTGTTTGGATTGTTGTTCAGGTCCCTCTTCGTTTGGGGTCGTTAATGCTCGGTGCGGGTTCGTTCCGAATTACATGTGTGCAAGGAGAGAGGCTTGGCTCTCTTATTACTCATATTAGCAGGGTCCCTCCCATGTTTGCATGGGATGGCCCGGTAGGGAAGGGGGGAGTAAGAATTAATGATCAGGATAGAGAGGGGTAGTGATGTATTTGAGCTATAACGCTTTCTACTGGGATGGCTGCTTTTAGGCCCACCCAAATACTTACCTTTATTTAAATATGATCTTTTTCCTCCCGGGAAAGTTGTATCTTGTTTCAAAGGGGCTGTACCCCCTTTGAATAACTCTCACAGTTTCTTGTGTTATCAGGTGGGGTAGTACTGAGGTGAATAAAGAATCTGAGAGGCTGAACTTCTATCCATTTCTCGGGCAACCAGCTATAACTAGGTTCGGTAGGTTTGTCACCTCTACTCAAAGCTCATTCCACTCTTTTGCCACAGAGACGGGTTCGCCCTATAAATAGGCTGTCTTGGAGTAGCTCCCCTAGTTTCGGGGTGTCAAACTAAAGCACTCTTTGCTTGGGTCACGCTGGCTAAATCATGATGCAAAAGGTACGAGAGTAAATCTCTGCTTTACTTAGCTTCACTGGGTTGTTTCATTTCTTTTTCAGCGATCCCTTGCGGTACTTTCTCTATTGCTCCTAAGTCCTTTTTCTGTCGCCCATACTAAAGGGGAAAAATGGTTTGTTTAATTAAAACACTCGTGCATTTGGGGTTATAAATAATGGTTGGTTGATGTTGTGTTTGTGGGCTAGCTGTTGGGCGTCAGGGTGATCCGATTTGCACGGGTGTCTCTTCAGTGTAAGGGAAGTGTTATTCTATTTTAACTACACTCTGATATTACCAAGTGCACCTTCCGGTACCCTTACCATGTTACGACTTGCCTCCCCTCCGCGATTTTTGGTTTTTTAATTATTTAAAGTGATAGGCTTGGGGAGAGTGACGGGCGGTGTGTGCGCGCTTCAGGGCCAATTTCAGTGGAACACGCTATTTTCCACTTACTACTAAATCCTCCTTCAGGCGCGTGTTTCAGTGCGCCGTTCGTGTTCCCTAATATAGGGAATGTAGCCCATTTCTTCCCCCTCCATGCGCTACACCTCGACCTGACGTTTTGGGTTGTGCCAGTTGTGCTTACTTTTAAGCCTTCACAGGGTAAGCTGACGACGGCGGTATATAGGCGGGATAAACAAGGAAGGGTGAGGTTGAACGGGGGTTATCGGTTCTAGAACAGGCTCCTCTAGGGGGGTCTAAAGCACCGCCAAGTCCTTTGGGTTTTAAGCTGGTGCTCGTAGTTCCCAGGCGGGTAGGGTATGTGATATATTACCAAGGTTTAGGGCTAGGCATAGTGGGGTATCTAATCCCAGTTTGTGCCAGAGCTTTCGTGGGGTCAGGGGTTGTAAAGCTACTTTCGTGGTTGATCTTCTAGCCTTCGGATGCGTATAACAGCTTTGAAGGTGTGCGGCTTTAGTCTTTATCTTCCATAACCACTCTTTACGCCGAATGGTATCAACTTGGGTCTCTCGTATAGCCGCGGTGGCTGGCACGAGTTTTACCGGCCCTCTTAGCTTTAACTAAGTCAAGTTTTCACTTATGGCTTAATGTTTATCACTGCTGAGTTCCCTTGAGGGTGTGGCTAAGCAAGGTGTCATGGGCTAACAGATGTGTGCCTGATACCAACTCCTTGCTCCCGGGCAGGGAGCTGTAGGGCATTCTCACAGGGGGGCGGATACTTGCATGTGTAAATTTGGCTAAAGTTGATATTAAAGTCAGGACCAAGCCTTTGTGCGGGCGGGACTTTCTAGGGTCCATCTTAACATCTTCAGTGTTATGCTTTAATTAAGCTACGCTAGC